TTTTTTGAATTTGTTTGTTTTCTCGATTGTATTCTTTCTTTTTTCAACACTAATATTGACAACAGTGTGTCAAACAAATATAATCCGATCGTGAATAAATGGATCGATTTATTCATCTTACATAGGTTTTTTTTACTTCATCAAATGGTGGATTCGTTGGATTTTCTTTGATACAAACAAGAAGTTCTTTTTTGATTCAAAGGTAAATAGAAATAAGAAATAAAATAACATATAAAATAATGTATTGTATAACATAGTAGTAGTAGTAGACAAAGAAGTGATCTATCATTTTTAATTCTCATTTTTTATTTTCTTTTTTATTTGAGAAAATTTCTTGTATTTTCATTTGTATGTTCAGAATCGATTCGCCTTCAAGATTTTTTCTTTTTTTCTTTCTATTTTTCCATTTTCATTTTCATGTAATATTTTATTAGACAATTCAATCCCTTTTTTTTATTGCGATTGGATATACACATCCTATTTTTTTTCCATTTTTTTTATTAGGGTTGCTAACTCAATGGTAGAGTACTCGGCTTTTAAGTGCGACTCCATTTTTTACACATTTCTATGAACTAATTGGTTCATCCATACCATCGGTAGGGTTTGTAAGACCACGACTGATCCAGAAAGGAATGAATGGAAAAAGCAGCATGTCGTATCAATGGCGAATTCTAAAAATATTTCATTCGTATTGGACCCGGCCTAAATTTTTGTTTGAATTCTTGGTTCGGAACAAACGAATTCAGTTGGGTTGAATTAATAAAGGGATAGAGCTTGGCTGCTCCAATTATAGGGAAACAAAAAGCAACGAGCTTTCATTTTTAATTTGAATGATTACCCCATCTAATTATACGTTAAAAAGAGATTAGTGCTTGCTGTGGAAAAAGTTTTTCCCACGAACGGATTATGGATTTTTGTTATGAGTCCTAACTATTAGCTATTCTCCATTATGTTCTGGGGTAGCGATAAATGTGTAGAAGAAAGAGTATATTGATAAAGATATTTTTTTCCAAAATCAAAAGAGCGATTGGGCAAAAAAATAAAGGATTTCTAACTAGCTTGTTGTCCTAGAACAATTAGATGGAACAAGCGAGGAGAGATAGTCCATTGATGAGTTTTACTTGTTTTCTAGGTATCTATTCATATTCGTTTTTTATTTGAATTCGAATACTAATATATAATAGAGTACCTTGTTTTGACTGTATCGCACTATGTATCATTTGATAATCCAATGAATCTCTGATCCTTTGACCAAATAGAATTTCTAAAATGAAGGAATATCAAGCATATTTAGAACGAGATAGATCTCGCCAACAGGACTTCCTATACCCACTTATTTTTCGGGAGTATATTTATGGACTTGCTTATAGTCATGATTTTAATAGATCCATTTTTGTGGAAAATGTAGGTTATGACAATAAATCTAGTTTACTAATTGTAAAACGTTTAATTACTCGAATGTATCAACAGAATCATTTGATCATTTCTGCTAATGATTCTAACAAAAATCCATTTTTGGGGTATAATAAGAATTTTTATTCTCAAATAATATCAGACGGTTTTGCCGTCGTTGTGGAAATTCCATTTTTCCTACAATTAAACTCTTCCTTAGAGGAGGCAGAAATCGTAAAATCTTATCATAATTTGCGATCAATTCATTCAATTTTTCCCTTTTTGGAGGATAAATTTACATATTTAAATTATGTGTCAGATATACGAATACCCTATCCTATCCATCTGGAAATCTTAGTTCAAATCCTTCGATACTGGGTGAAAGATGCCTCTTTTTTTCATTTATTACGGTTTTTTCTTTATAATTTTTGTAATAGGAATAGTCTTATTACTCCAAAAAAATCGATTTCTACTTTTTCAAAATGTAATCCAAGATTATTCTTGTTCCTCTATAATTTTTATGTATGGGAATATGAATCTATCTTCCTTTTTCTACGTAACCAATCCTCTCATTTACGATTCAAATCTTTTAGCGTCTTTTTTGAGCGAATCTTTTTTTATGCAAAAAGAGAACATCTTCTAAAAGTTTTTCCTAAGGATTTTTCGTCTACCTTAACATTCTTCAAGGATCCTTTCATTCATTATGTTAGATATCAAGAAAAATCCATTCTGGCATCAAAGAATGCGCCTCTTTTGATGAATAAATGGAAACACTATTTTATCCATTTATGGCAATGTTTTTTTGATGTTTGGTCTCAACCAGGAACGATCCATATAAACCAATTATCCGAACATTCATTTCACTTTTTAGGCTATTTTTCAAATGTGCGGCTAAATCGTTCAGTGGTACGGAGTCAAATGCTGCAAAATACATTTCTAATCGAAATTGTTATCAAAAAGCTTGATATAATAGTTCCAATTATTCCGCTAATTAGATCATTGGCTAAAGCAAAATTTTGTAATGTATTAGGGCATCCCATTAGTAAGTCGGTCTGGGCCGATTCATCCGATTTTGATATTATTGACCGATTTTTGCGAATATGCAGAA